CTTGTTTTCCCGTGATTTTCGAAACGGAGCGACATATTATGCTTAATAGTGCATTCATCTACTTGCCAAACGTCTTTGTTTTGGTATTATTAGGATTTTTAACCTAACCCTCAGGCGAGAAATAACCAACCCGCCCCCCACGATACTCGTTTAGAAACTTCACGGACTTCAATTGTAGAGTGTCTTCCTATTATTCATACAGGCAGTTGGTTTGAATCTATGAACATTTATAGTAGAGTTTCTATCATCTCTTTTTAAGAGGCCTCTGGTAAAATGCCTACTGTACTAGATGGCCCATGATCAGCAGAACTGATCTGGCCTACATTCACTTTTTTTTTTCTCTGTGAAGTCAATCCCCCATAAAGTCTTGAATCGGCACTAACGGCCTAAAATGTGAACATACACTGCAAATGTAGAGTGGCAAACTTATAAAACCGCGGATAAAATATTCATGTTTTAATGACATAACATTTTTTTCCCTCTAAAACAAGGGATATATTCTATTTCCTGTTTCCCCCCGGAGCTAGTTTTTCGAATAATCTAAATTTTGAATATTATCTATTTTTTTTTTGGATAACCCCCCTACCCCCAAATATCCATCTAATCAGTACGAGAAACTTTTTTAGCCAACCCCAAGACTAAAAAGACCTACATACCTACGACACTAGGTTAATGCTAAGAAAAATAATACTTTTTTGTGAATTTAAATTTTATATACAGTGTTACACTGTAAGTTAATGTAGCTTACGTAAAGTGTGGCACTGAAAATGCTAAGACAGATTTTAAAATATCTCATAAACACAAAGGTTTGGTCCTGGCCTTACCATTAATTTTGACTACGATTACACATGCAAGTATCTGCACCCCGGTGAAAATGCCCTCTATTACCAACAAGTAAAAATAGGAGCGGATATCAGGCACTTATTACGCCAACGACATCTTGTTAAACCACACCCCCAAGGGAACTCAGCAGTGATGAACATTGAACAATGAGCGAAATTAAGCTCGAATCAGCGATAGTTAAAAGAGTTGGTAAATCTCGTGCCAGCCACCGCGGTTATACGAGAAACTCAAATTAATAAAATCGGCTCAAAGGGTGGTCAAACACACACAAATTAAATAAGGCTAAAAACTAACCCCGCTGTAGCACGCAATAGTTAAAATAAACACAACTTCGAAAGTGGCCCTACAAAATAAACTTGAACCCACGACAACTAGGAGACAAACTGGGATTAGATACCCCACTATGCCTAGTTATAAACTTTGATTTATCCGCCAGAATACTACGAGCAACAGCTTAAAACTCAAAGGACTTGGCGGTGCTCTACACCCCCCTAGAGGAGCCTGTTCTATAATCGATAATCCACGATAAACCTCACCATCTATTGCCAATACAGCCTATATACCACCGTCCAGCCCACCCTTTAAAGGGTCAACAGTAGGCACAACTATAGACATAAAAACGTCAGGTCAAGGTGTAGCATATAAGATGGGAAGAAATGGGCTACATTTTCTAACTTAGAAAATTACGGAAAAGCTTGTGAAATTAAAGCTATGAAGGAGGATTTAGCAGTAAAAAGAAAAAAGAGGGTTCTTTTTAAACCGGCAATGGAGCGCGCACACACCGCCCGTCATCCTCTTCAAATAACCATAAACAATAAATAAACAAAGATTTAAAAAAGAAGGGGCAAGTCGTAACATGGTAAGTCTACCGGAAGGTGAACTTGGAACATCAGTTTATAGCTTAATAAAAGCATCTTGCTTACACCAAGAAAACACCCGTTAAACTCGGGTTAAATTGAGTTAAAATTATAGCCAAACAAACCTAAACTACCAAAAACCAAAACAAACCATTTAATTTAATAGTATGGGCGATAGAAATTTATTATGAGCAATAAAAAAAGTACCGTAAGGGAAAGATGAAATAAAAATGAAATAAATAATAAAAACAAAAAAAAGAAAAGGCTAAACCCTGTACCTTTTGCATAATGGTCTAGCAAGTCCAACCTAACAAAAAGAAATAAAGTTAGCCACCCCGAAACTAGACGAGCTACTTAAGAGCAGCATTAACCAGAGCCAACCCGTCTCTGTGGCAAAAGAGTGGGATGACTTTTGAGTAGAGGTGAAAAGCCTAACGAGCCTAGTGATAGCTGGTTACTTGAGAAATGAATATAAGTTCAGCTTAAAGCATCTTAATTATTAAAAAATAAAAATAGCACTTTAAAGTTAATTAATAGGGGTACAGCCCTATTAATAAAGGATACAACCTACATAATGAATAAAGATTATATTAACAAAAGAAATTAACCGCGTAGGCCTAAAAGCAGCCACCATAAGAAAGCGTCAAAGCTCAACTTAACAACCCCCTTATTATACTAATAAAAAAATCTAAATTCACAAAACATATCAAGCCCATCTACTAGTAGATAAGTTTATACTAGAATGAGTAACAAGAACAAATTCTCTACATGCAAGCGTAAATCAGAACGAAAATATCACTGATAATTAACAACTTTAAATACCCAACAACGAGAAAAACGCATTAAAACAATTGTTAACCCAACACAGGAGCATTAAAAAAGATTTAAAGATTAAAAAGGAACTCGGCAACCATAGAGCTCCGCCTGTTTACCAAAAACATCGCCTCTTGCCCTCCCAATATAAGAGGTCCCGCCTGCCCAGTGATTAATTTTAACGGCCGCGGTATCATGACCGTGCAAAGGTAGCGTAATCACTTGTCTTTTAAATAAAGACCTGTATGAAAGGCAAAACGAAAGCTCAACTGTCTCTTTAATCTAATCAGTGAAATTAATTTCTTCGTGCAGAAGCGAAGATAGTTATATAAGACGAGAAGACCCTATGGAGCTTTAAATATAAGATTAACTATACACTTATACCACCCAGCAGGTGAAAAATAAAAACGTATGATTATAATCCAAATTTTTGGTTGGGGCGACCGCGGAGAAAAACATCCTCCGAGATAAACAATTTAGAATTACACTTCAAAAATTAAAATATTTATTATAAATGATCCACTAAGTGACCAACGAACCAAGTTACCCTAGGGATAACAGCGCAATCCTTTCTAAGAGTTCATATCGACGAATGGGTTTACGACCTCGATGTTGGATCAGGACACCCAAATGGTGCAGCCGCTATTAAAGGTTCGTTTGTTCAACGATTAAAGTCCTACGTGATCTGAGTTCAGACCGGAGTAATCCAGGTCAGTTTCTATCTATAATGAGAATTTTTTCTAGTACGAAAGGACCGAAAAAATAGGGCCTCTTTTAAACAAAGCCCCCTGCCACCCCTGAAAACAAATAAAGGGCCACACAAAAACCGCCTTTAAAACAAAGGACAAGTTAAGATGGCAGAGCCCGGCAATTGCAAAAGGCCTAAGCCCTTTCCCCCAGAGGTTCAACTCCTCTTCTTAATTATGTATATCATGTCTGCCCTCTTAAACCCATTATTATACATTATCCCGGTGCTGCTAGCCGTGGCCTTCTTAACCCTTGTTGAGCGAAAAGTACTAGGATATATACAACTACGAAAAGGCCCAAATATAGTGGGACCCACGGGCCTTCTTCAACCAATTGCAGATGGACTAAAACTATTTATTAAGGAGCCGGTACGGCCGTCGACATCCTCACAAACTCTATTCCTTATAATACCAACAATGGCACTAACTTTAGCACTAATAATCTGAACCCCCCTACCAATGCCATTTTCACTGTCAAACCTAAACCTGGGGGTTCTTTTTCTTCTATCCCTATCTAGTCTAGCTGTATACTCAATTTTAGGGTCCGGCTGATCATCAAACTCAAAATATGCCTTAATTGGGGCACTTCGAGCAGTAGCACAAACCATCTCGTACGAGATTACACTGGGGCTAATCCTACTCTGCCTTATCCTAATAACAGGGGGCTTTATACTAATAAACTTTAATTTCTCACAAGAACCAATCTGATTCATTATCCCAGCATGACCTATAGCAACAATATGATTCACCTCAACTCTAGCAGAAACAAATCGAGCCCCATTTGACCTCACAGAGGGGGAATCAGAACTAGTCTCGGGATTTAACGTAGAGTATGCGGGGGGCCCGTTTGCACTATTTTTCCTAGCAGAATACTCCAACATTTTACTTATAAACACCCTATCAACCATTTTATTCCTAGGCCCAACAATAAACCACATTCAACCAGAAATCTCAACAATTAACCTAATCTTTAAAGCATCGGCGCTATCAATCATGTTCCTATGAGTCCGCGCATCCTACCCACGATTCCGATATGATCAACTAATGCACCTAATCTGAAAAAACTTTTTACCCCTTACAATTGTAATAACCCTTATACACATCTCATTACCAATCACAATAATAGGCATTCCCCCCCTATCATAGGATATATGCCCGAAAGATAGGGACCACTTTGATAGAGTGACCCATAGAGGTTCAAACCCTCTTATATCCCCCCACTAAAAAAATAGGACTCGAACCTACCCTTAGGAGATCAAAACCCCTCGTGCACCCACTACACCACCTTTTAAAGTAAAATAAGCTAAATTAAGCTTTTGGGCCCATACCCCAAACATGTTGGTGAAAGCCCTTCTTTTGCTAATGAGCCCCTATACGCTATCCATGCTAATATCAAGTCTTGCAGTAGGAACAATTACCACACTATCAAGCTATCACTGATTTCTAGCATGAATAGGACTAGAAATCAACACATTGGCCATTATCCCACTAATAACTAAAATACACCACCCTCGATCTACAGAATCCGCAACAAAGTACTTTCTGACACAAGCCACAGCCTCCGCCTTGGTTTTATTCTCAACAATCATAAACGCATGAATAACGGGAGAATGAACAATCACAAGTATAAACCACTACACATCAACAACAATTTTAACAATTGCCCTAGCAATCAAACTTGGAGTCGCACCATTTCACCTCTGATTACCAGACGTTCTACAAGGACTAAATATGATAACGTGCCTAATTTTATCAACATGACAAAAACTGGCCCCAATGGCCCTACTCATCCTGACTAGCCATCAACTAAACACAAACCTACTAATTTTAATAGCGCTAACATCCATGGTTGTGGGGGGGTGGGGGGGTCTAAATCAAACACAAACACGAAAAATTATAGCATATTCATCCATTGCACACTTGGGGTGAATTATTATAATTGTATCATTTGCCCCAAATCTAGCACTACTAAACCTATTAATTTATCTCATCCTAACCTCATCTATATTTATAACATTAATAATTTTGAACTCCACAAACATAAATAAACTCTCAACCTCGTGACCAAAAACACCAACACTAGCAGCCTTTACAATAATTGTCCTAATAGCCCTTGGAGGGCTCCCACCAACATCGGGATTTCTACCAAAATGACTTATTCTACAAGAAATAACCAAACAACATCTCAACGCACTATCCGCCACAATAGCCATATTAGCCCTGCTTAGCTTATTCTTTTACCTGCGCCTATCATATACAATCTCAATAACCTCACCCCCCCACGTCTCAAACTCAAACCTAACCTGGCGGAAAAAACCCAATCTACAAATTATTCCCATAATAATTATGTTATCCACAATAATAATGCCAATAACCCCAACACTCCTGATAATAAACTAAGGATTTAGGATAACAAGACCAAAGACCTTCAAAGCCTTAAGCAGAAGTTAAAATCTTCTAATCCTTGATAAAACCTGCAGGACACTACCCCACATCTTCTGAATGCAACCCAGACACTTTAATTAAGCTAAGGCCTTCTAGATTAGCAGGCTTTGATCCTACGACCTTTTAGTTAACAGCTAAACACTCAATCAACGAGCTTTAATCTACTTCTCCCGCTTGTCGAAAAAAAAAGCGGGAGAAGCCCCGGCAAGAAGCTACTTTGCTCTTTAAAATTTGCAATTTTATATGCTGGACATCACGAGGCCTGATAAAAAAAGGACTATAACCTTTATAACAAGGGCTACAACCTTGCACCTGCTTCGGCCATTTTACCAGTGATAATCACTCGATGGCTGTTTTCTACTAACCACAAGGACATTGGCACCCTTTACCTAATCTTTGGTGCTTGAGCTGGCATAGTGGGCACAGCCCTAAGCCTCTTGATCCGGGCAGAGCTAAGCCAACCAGGGGCCCTCCTCGGGGACGATCAGATTTATAATGTTATTGTTACTGCTCATGCTTTTGTAATAATCTTTTTTATAGTGATGCCTGTAATAATCGGCGGATTTGGAAACTGACTTGTACCCCTTATGATTGGGGCCCCTGATATGGCATTTCCTCGAATAAATAATATGAGCTTCTGGCTTCTACCCCCCTCATTCCTTTTATTGCTGGCTTCCTCAGGCGTAGAAGCAGGGGCTGGAACTGGTTGGACCGTCTACCCCCCATTGGCTGGCAACCTTGCTCATGCGGGCGCCTCCGTTGATCTAACAATTTTTTCATTGCACCTAGCAGGGGTTTCCTCTATTTTAGGGGCAATTAACTTTATTACAACATCAATTAATATAAAACCCCCTTCCATAACACAGTATCAAACACCTCTATTTGTATGGTCGGTATTAATTACGGCCATTCTGCTACTTCTTTCTCTCCCAGTACTTGCAGCAGGTATTACAATGCTATTAACCGATCGAAACCTCAACACCACTTTCTTTGACCCGGCTGGGGGGGGGGACCCTGTATTATATCAGCATTTATTCTGATTTTTTGGTCACCCAGAAGTATATATTTTAATTCTACCCGGATTTGGCATGATCTCACACGTTGTAACATACTACTCTGCTAAAAAAGAGCCATTTGGGTACATAGGCATGGTCTGAGCAATAATATCAATTGGCCTTTTAGGCTTTATCGTATGAGCCCACCATATGTTTACAGTAGACCTAAACGTAGACACACGAGCATACTTTACATCTGCTACAATAATTATTGCTATTCCAACTGGCGTAAAAGTTTTTAGCTGATTGGCAACAATACACGGGGGGTCTATTAAGTGAGATGCTGCAATACTCTGGGCCCTTGGTTTTATTTTTTTATTTACGGTAGGCGGACTAACAGGCATCGTCCTAGCAAACTCATCATTAGATATTGTACTCCACGATACATACTATGTAGTAGCACATTTTCACTATGTCCTATCTATGGGGGCCGTATTTGCCATTATAGGCGGATTCGTCCACTGATTTCCACTCTTTTCAGGGTATACACTACACTTAACCTGGTCTAAAATTCACTTTGGTGTTATATTCCTGGGGGTTAATCTCACATTTTTTCCGCAACATTTCCTCGGTCTCGCAGGAATACCACGACGATACTCCGACTACCCAGACGCATACACTCTTTGGAACACAATCTCATCAATTGGGTCTTTAATTTCACTTGTTGCGGTAATTATAATAATATTTATTATCTGAGAGGCATTTGCGTCAAAACGAGAAGTAATAACAACAGAACTGACGCCCACTAATATCGAATGACTACACGGATGTCCTCCACCATACCACACATTTGAAGAGCCATCATTTGTTCAAGCTCGAATCACCTAACAAGAAAGGAAGGAGTCGAACCCCCTTGAGTTAATTTCAAGTCAACCGTATAACCAGTCTACCACTTTCCTAAGATGTTAGTAAAATAATTACCAGGCCTTGTCGGGGCCTAATTACTAGTTTAAGCCTTGTATATCTTATATGGCGCACCCGTCACAACTAGGCTTTCAAGACGCAGCATCCCCGATTATAGAAGAATTACTACACTTTCATGACCATGCATTAATAGCTGTCTTTTTAATTAGCGCACTGGTACTTTACATTATTACAACAATAATAACCACAAAACTAACAAACACTAATGCTATAGACGCCCAAGAGATTGAGATAGTATGAACAATTATACCAGCAATTATCTTGATTGTTATTGCCCTTCCATCTCTCCGGATTTTATATTTAATAGATGAAATCAGTGACCCACACTTAACAGTTAAAGCAATTGGTCACCAATGGTACTGAAGCTACGAATTTACAAATTATGAAGACTTAGTATTTGACTCATATATACTACCAACTCAAGACCTGTCCCTGGGGCAGTTTCGTCTATTAGAAGTAGACAACCGAATAGTCATCCCAATAGAATCCCCAATTCGAATACTTATTTCCGCAGAAGATGTACTACACTCATGAGCTGTCCCCTCTATGGGTGTAAAAACAGACGCTATCCCCGGGCGACTAAACCAAACAACCTTCATTGCATCCCGCCCAGGGGTTTTCTATGGACAGTGTTCAGAAATCTGTGGGGCAAACCATAGCTTTATACCAATTGTTGTAGAAGCAACATCATTAGACTTCTTTCAAAAGTGATCTTCATCCATACTAGAGCAATCATTAAGAAGCTTTCATGGAGAAGCAATAGCCTTTTAAGCTAAAGACCGGTGAAAACCACCCACCCTTAATGACATGCCACAACTAAACCCTGGCCCATGATTTACTATTTTCTTAATATCATGAATTATTTATTTAACCACTTTAACAGCCAAAATTAACAACTTTAAATTTCAAAATGAACCAACACCCCAAAGCACAAAAAAAGAAAAAATACAACCCTGAAATTGACCATGAACTTAAGCTTTTTTGACCAATTTATAAGCCCTACCATATTTGGAATACCCCTGATAACCCTGGCCCTATTGCTTCCGTGATTGCTATTTCACAAAACAACAAACCACTGACTAAGCAACCGACTATTAACAACTCAAACTTGATTTTTTGGCATATTCACAAAACAACTCATACTTCCCATTAATATTAAAGGGCACAGCTGATCCCTTCTATTGGCCGCTCTGATAATATTCTTAATTACTACAAACCTAGTGGGTCTTTTACCATATACGTTTACCCCAACAACTCAGCTGTCCTTAAACTTAGGACTTGCCGTTCCACTGTGATTGGCTACAGTCCTTACTGGACTTCGAAACCAGCCGACACATGCCCTAGGACACATATTACCAGAAGGGACTCCGACCCTACTAATTCCAATCCTAGTTATTATTGAAACAATTAGCCTATTCATTCGACCATTAGCCCTCGGAGTACGACTAACCGCTAATCTGACAGCTGGGCACTTACTAATTCAACTAATCTCAACGGCAGTGCTGGTTTTAATGCCACTAATACCATCAATCTCCATCATGACAATAATTATTCTATTTCTACTAACACTGCTAGAAGTCGCAGTAGCCATAATTCAAGCCTATGTCTTTGTTCTTCTATTAAGCCTATATTTACAAGAAAATGTCTAATGGCACACCAAGCACACGCCTATCACATAGTAGACCCAAGCCCTTGACCGCTCACAGGCGCCATTGCAGCACTCCTATTAACCTCTGGCCTAGCAGTATGATTTCACTTCGGATCAGTCACCCTGATAACACTAGGATTGGCTATTATATTACTAACCATGCTCCAATGATGGCGTGATGTTATTCGAGAAGGCACATTTCAAGGGCATCACACCTTACCCGTCCAAAAGGGGCTCCGATATGGAATAATTTTGTTTATTACCTCAGAAGTATTCTTTTTTCTAGGCTTTTTCTGAGCATTCTACAACTCGAGCCTTGCCCCGACCCCGGAATTAGGAGAATGTTGACCACCAATAGGGATTACACCACTAGACCCATTCGAAGTCCCCCTACTGAATACTGCTGTGCTTCTAGCCTCCGGTGTTACAGTAACATGAGCCCACCATAGCATCATACAGGGAGACCGAAAAGAGGCCATTCAATCCCTATTTATAACAATTATCTTAGGCCTTTATTTTACCGCCCTTCAAGCCATAGAATATTACGAAGCCCCCTTCACAATTGCAGACGGGGTTTACGGCTCAACCTTCTTTGTCGCAACAGGCTTCCACGGCTTACATGTAATTATCGGCTCATTATTCCTCTTAGTCTGTCTTCTACGACAAATTAAATTTCACTTTACCTCGAATCATCACTTTGGATTTGAAGCAGCAGCATGATATTGACACTTTGTAGACATAGTATGATTATTCCTCTATGTGTCCATCTATTGATGAGGATCATGTCTTTTTAGTACAATCAATATAAATGACTTCCAATCATTTGATCTTAGTTATATCTAAGAAAAGACAATGAACTTAATCACACTTATATTAATTTTTTCAATAACACTATCCACGGCCCTCATTATGGTTAGTTTTTGGTTACCATTAAATAACCCCGACATAGAAAAATTATCCCCCTATGAATGCGGCTTCGACCCAGTTGGCTCAGCTCGCCTGCCCTTTTCAATCCGCTTTTTCTTGATTGCTATTTTATTTCTACTCTTTGACCTAGAAATTGCTCTGTTGCTGCCAACCCCGTGAGCATCACAAATAGACCCGATAAATACACTATTTTGATCAACTATTATTCTTCTTATTCTTACAATCGGCCTAGTATACGAATGAATTCAAGGAGGCCTAGAATGGGCTGAATGAGTATTTAATCTAAATAAGAACACTGATTTCGACTCAGTAAATTTTGGTTTACTCCAAAAATACTTTATGTTACCAACTTTATTTATAACCATATCAGGATTTGCACTAAGTACTACGGGGTTAATATTACACCGAACACATTTTTTATCTGCCCTCCTCTGCCTGGAAGGAATAATATTAGTAATATTTATTGCAATAGCTACCTGAGCAACACAAATAAATATAGGGTGCCACTTTTTAACCCCCCTGCTGCTATTAACTATATCTGCGTGTGAAGCTAGCACCGGTCTTGCCCTCATAGTAGCCACAACACGAACCCATGGGACAGACCATCTTAAAAACCTGAATCTTCTACAATGCTAAAAGTCTTAATTCCAACCATAATAATACTTCCCCTAACATGACTAGCTGCCCCAAAATGATTATGAACCTACTTCGTAGTAAATAGCTCCATTATTGCAATAGTAAGCCTGATATGATTAAATCTTCCCTTTGAGTTCTCAAACTTTACAAATATACTAATATCTGTAGATCCAACTTCATCCCCACTACTGGTGCTTACGTGCTGACTTCTCCCACTAATAACCCTGGCCAGCCAACAACACCTAAAAACCAACCCCCTCCCTCGACAACGAACCTACCTGGTTATACTAACACTACTGCAAGCATCACTAATTATCGCCTTCTCTTCAACAGAATTAATTATATTTTATATTGCCTTTGAAGCCACCCTTATCCCGACTCTAATTATTATTACCCGCTGAGGGAACCAGGTCGAGCGACTAAATGCAGGAACATATTTCTTATTCTACACCTTAGCAGGATCTTTGCCCCTACTTGTCGCACTTCTTGTCCTACAAAACTGCACTGGATCACTATCTCTTGCCTTATTTTACACCATCGAGCCAATAATACTACAAACCTACGCAAGCAAGACCCTGTGACTAGCCTGTCTACTGGCATTTATAGTAAAAATACCACTTTACGGGGCCCATCTCTGACTACCAAAAGCTCATGTAGAAGCCCCCGTGGCCGGGTCAATAATCTTAGCAGCAGTTTTACTTAAACTGGGGGGATACGGAATTATTCGAATTTCAACTATTTTAACCCCAATAACAAAAGAAATATCATATCCGTTTATAATCTTAGCCTTATGAGGGGTAGTAATAACAAGCCTAATCTGTATACGACAAACAGACTTAAAGTCACTTATTGCATATTCGTCTGTAAGCCACATAGGCCTAGTAATCGCTGCCATCATAATCCAAACACCGTGAAGCATTACAGGAGCTGTTATTTTAATAATTTCACATGGGTTAATTTCGTCTGCCTTATTTTGCCTAGCAAATATAAACTATGAACGGACCCATAGTCGCACTTTACTTTTAGTCCGCGGAGCCCAGACAATACTCCCGCTTATGGCCACCTGATGACTTGTTGCAAATCTGTCTAACATAGCACTTCCCCCGTCAATAAACCTATGAGGAGAATTAACAATTATGATGTCCCTATTTAACTGGTCTCCTTGAACAATTTTAATTACGGGAGCAGGAGCCTTAATTACAGCCTCGTACTCGCTCTATATGTTTCTAATAACACAACGAGGCCCAATCCCAGACCATCTAAGCCCCGTGAATCCCTCCCACACTCGAGAACATTTCCTCATAACCATACATCTCGCGCCTATACTGCTATTAATCCTAAAACCCGCTCTTATCTCAGGGGCATTCTCATGTGTATATAATTTAAAAAAATATTAGATTGTGGTTCTAAAAATGAAAGTTAGACCCTTTCTATACACCAAGAAGGGTTATAAAACATAGAAACTGCTAATTATCTGACCCTAAAGTTAAAATCTTTAGCCTTCTTAACTTTTAAAGGATAATAGTAATCCATTGGTTTTAGGGGCCAAACACTCTAGGTGCAACTCCAAGTAAAAGTTATGAACCAAATATTAATATTTAACTCATCATTTATACTCTCCCTAATTTTATTAACTATTCCACTAGTATCATCAACTCTGATAAAAACACCTAAAATATGGCCAATAGTAGTAAAAACCGCAGTAAAGCACTCTTTCTTATTAAGTCTTCTGCCAATATTAATCTTTATAAACTCAGGACTAGAATCAACAATAATTAACTTTTCATGAATAACAATCTACAATCTTAATATTTCATCAAGCATTAAGATTGATCAATATTCAGTCCTATTTACACCAATTGCCCTATTTGTTACATGATCAATCTTAGAGTTCGCAATCTGATACATGCACTCAGATCAAGAAATTAACCGCTTCTTTAAATACTTGTTAACATTCCTGTTGGCAATAATAATTCTAGTTTCTGCCAACAACATATTCCAACTATTTATTGGATGAGAAGGTGTAGGAATCATATCCTTCTTACTAATCGGTTGATGACATGCCCGAGCAGATGCTAACACTGCTGCCATACAGGCAGTTCTATATAACCGAATCGGAGACATCGGCTTGATCCTGAGCATAGCATACTTTTCTATAAACATAAGCTCCTGAGAACTTCAACAAATATTTATTCTATTTAACAAAGAATCAACCCTCCCACTTCTAGGACTAATCTTGGCGGCCATGGGAAAATCCGCCCAATTTGGACTTCACCCTTGACTCCCAACTGCCATAGAAGGTCCAACACCAGTCTCAGCCTTGCTTCACTCCAGCACAATAGTAGTGGCCGGAATTTTCTTATTAATCCGATTTCAACCAATGATTGAACAAAACAAAACTGCCCTTTCAATTTGCTTGTGTCTTGGGGCCCTAACAACTGTGTTTACAGCCACATGCGCTCTAACACAAAATGACATTAAAAAAATCGTAGCATTTTCAACATCAAGCCAACTTGGCCTAATAATAGTAACAATTGGCCTAAATCAGCCTCAATTAGCTTTCTTTCACATTTGCACACACGCTTTCTTTAAGGCAATACTATTCCTCTGCTCAGGTTCAATTATTCATAGCTTAAACAACGAACAAGACATTCGAAAAATGGGGGGCCTACAAAAAATACTCCCAATAACTACAAGTTGCCTTACTATTGGAAGCCTTGCACTAACAGGAACACCATACCTTTCAGGGTTTTTTTCCAAAGACGCAATCATTGAATCAATAAATACTTCTAACCTGAACTCATGTGCCCTAATTCTCACCCTTATTGCAACCTCTTTTACAGCAGTATACAGCTTCCGAATTATCTTTTTCTCATCAATAAAAACTCCACGGTCTCTCCCAGCTTTATCGATTAATGAAAACAACCCTTTAATTATTAATGCTATTACACGATTGGCCTGAGGAAGCATAATTGCCGGTATATTGATTATTGGCTGCACTCTTCCAATAAAAACACAAATCCTTACTATGCCTATAACGATAAAACTAACAGCCCTTTTAGTTACAATACTAGGCCTCATCATAGCAATAGATGTCTCAGGCTTCTCCCTAAAACATAAAACGATCCACACTTTTTCAAATATGCTAGCTTTTTTCCCCATAATTTTACACCGTGCCATGCCAAAGATAAAACTCGGCTTTGGGCAAAACATCTCAACCCATATTACAGACGTGCTATGGTATGAAAAATTAGGCCCAAAAGGGGTATCAGGCCAAATGCTGCCACCTGTCAAAACCACAACAAACTTCCAATCAGGGATAATTAAAATGTATATAATATTATTTTTAACCAATATCTTACTAATCTTAACACTATCTTACAACCCGTAATGCGCCACGAGATACCCCTCGAGTCACTTCCAACACCACAAACAAAGCCAGCAAAAGAGCTCAGCCAACAATAATTAATAAGCCCCCACCAAAGACATATATTCCTCCCACTCCCCCTCAGTCGAGTCCAACAACCCCAAAATCCGCACACCCCCCGCTAAATAGTTGCTCAATAGAGAAATTACAACCAAACCACAACCCACCAACCACCAATAAAACCACATAAACACACACATACGCCGCCACAGACCAGCTACCCCATGCTTCAGGGTAGGGCTCTGCCGCAAGCGAGGCGGAGTACGCAAAAACAACCATTATTCCCCCCAGATAGATTAATAACAAAATGAGGGATAAAAAAGACACCCCAAAATCAACCAATAAACAACACCCACTAATAGAACCCAAAATTAGCCCAAAAGCCGCAAAATATGGAGAAGGATTAGAAGCTACAGCAATTAAACCAACTAAAACACCAATTATAAATAAAAAGCTTAAATATATCATTATTTTCACCTGGGCTTCAACCAAGACCTCTGACCTGAAAAACCAGCGTTGTATTCAACTATAAAAACAATGGCCCCCCCTACACGAAAAACTCACCCTCTATTAAAAATTATTAACAACTCATTCATTGACCTACCAACACCGTCAAACATCTCATACTGATGAAACTTCGGCTCCCTCCTAGGAATCTGCCTAATTACACAGATCATCACGGGCCTATTCCTAGCAATACACTACACAGCAGATACACAGTCAGCCTTTTCATCCGTAGCCCACATCTGCCGAGACGTCAATCACGGGTGATTGATACGAAACATTCATGCTAACGGGGCCTCATTCTTTTTTATCTGCATCTACCTACACATCGGACGAGGCCTGTACTACGGATCGTATATATTTAAAGAAACATGAAATATTGGTGTTATCCTACTACTACTAGTTATAGCCACTGCCTTTGTCGGATATGTCCTCCCATGGGGACAAATATCCTTCTGAGGGGCTTCAGTTATCACAAATCTTCTCTCAGCCATCCCATATGTAGGGGGTTCCCTAGTAGAGTGAGTCTGGGGGGGGTTCTCCGTAGACAAGGCTACTCTTACACGGTTCTTTGCATTTCATTTCCTGTTACCATTTTTAATTGCAGGAGTAAGCATCATTCACCTGTTATTCCTACACGAAACCGGATCTAACAACCCAACAGGAATCCCCTCTAACCAAGATAAAATTTCCTTTCACCCATATTTTTCCTACAAAGACTTACTAGGGTTTTTACTAGCACTCTTTGCCTTAATATTAATTGCCCTCATTACGCCAAACCTGCTAGTAGACCCGGAAAACTTTATCCCCGCAAACCCCCTAATAGCACCTCCCCACATTAAACCGGAGTGATACTTCTTATTTGCCTACGCCATCTTACGGTCAATCCCCAACAAACTAGGCGGAGTTGTCGCGCTTCTAATATCTATTTTGATTCTCATGCTTATTCCAATATTACACACCTCAAAACAACGAGGTCTAGTATTCCGCTCTACATCACAAATTTTATTTTGACTTCTGACAGCAAATGCCCTAATTTTAACCTGAATTGGGGGAATACCAGTTGAGCCCCCATTTACTGAAATTGGACAGATTACCTCAATCCTTTACTTCCTACTCTTCATCGTCATTATTCCACTAATTGGGCTATGAGAAAACAAGCTTATAAAATGATACCCAGATAGTTTAGATAAAACATCGGCCTTGTAAGCCGAAACCGAAGGCTTACCCCTTCTCCGAGTGCACCCGAGCACCGCCAAGAACAGACTATTAATAAAACAAGAAGAAAACCTTAAATCCTCTTTTACCGGGTGCCGCCAATATTTATTCACCAAAAACCTTGCGGGAGAAAAAAATAATATTAAGACACCTAATAAAAATTTTGTGCACACAAAAAATTGCTTCAAGAGGGAAAGATTTTCACTTCCGCCACTGGCACCCAAAGCCAAAATTCTGGGCCCTAAACTACCTCTTG